AGTCAATACAGCCAAAATCACGCCTGTAACCCAAGTCAATTCGCGAGGTTTTTTAAATCCACCTGTGAGATACACACGAAATACGTGTAGGATCATCATTAGCACCATCATACTTGCTGACCATCGATGAACTGATCGGATTAACCAACCAAAGTTGGCTTCAGTCATTATGTATTGAACAGAGGCAAAAGCCTCTGTAACGGTCGGACGATAGTAAAAAGTCATAGCAAAACCGGTAGCTACTTGTACTAAAAAACAAGTAAGTGTGATCCCTCCTAGACAATAAAATATGTTGACATGAGGAGGAACATATTTACTAGTTATATCATCTGCAATCGCCTGAATCTCGAGACGCTCCTCGAACCAATCATATACTTTATTGAGATAGGTAAACCAAAGAGACTCCCCCTCTGAGAACCGTATATGAGAATTTCATCTCGTACGGCTCAAGCAAAAACACCCAAATAGTGGTTGCAACGGATATGGAATAGAAAGTTTGAAACTTCTTAGCCACTTGATTCAATCGTCCCTGAAGATACGAAGCGAAGGAACCAAAATCCGGAATCTCTTCTTTGTGATGATAATGCCAAAATATCAAGTTGGCTCATTCGTCTTTATGTTGATCGTTATAGGCCTCTTGAATCTTCTCTTCCCCTATTTATTTTATTTTGGATTTGTTGTTTTTGTTTGTGCGTAATACGGATTTACTATATGTTTTGTTTACTATTGATAGGAATTCTCTTGTGGAGACCCTATGAATCGATTGAAACCTCAGATTCATACTAGAACCACGATGATTCAATAAAGCGCCCAAGCTAAGCCCAAAGGTTCTCTGAGTAAGAACCATTTGATCATCACTTATTCAATGAATGGATGGAATCACTAAAAATCCATAGAAACATTGGTCCTTCGGTCAAAATAAGCATAATTCTGAAGGAAGAAAAATCGTTCGATTTATGACTCGTTGTTTGAAAATTTGTTGGAGTCCGGTTGCGAGGTCTGAATAGTAGGTATGAATCATAGTTCAAATATTTCTTGATCTATTCCATATATTCCGTGCTCCGGATACTAGAATGAATATCCGACGAGGTAGAACCATCTCTATCGAGATGACAGACCTATTCTCTGTACTATCAATAGGATCAATTATAACAAGTCACACACTCATATTCCGGAAATACCGAAACAACGGAATTCCACGGTCGAACTACCAGAATGGCCTAGAAATCCGAGTCCTAAGTGATTCATTTTGGATTGAAAAGCTAGGACTTCATGGTTCTTATGGGACCTAACTCATTGAAATTCCATCCAGTAAAACGGAAGAATTATAAATCTCCAAAATAATAGATAGGAATATCGCAAATAGAGCCATTGCGACACCCATGAAGGGGGTAGTTCCCCATCCAGGAGCCACTTTACCATATTCCGAATTCAATGGTTTCAATAAATCCCCTGTAATAGTTCGTCTTGGCCCAGATCTAGAACTACCCTCAACGGTTTGTGTAGCCATAAATCCTATTGCATTGGTTGAGATCTGTTGACTTTGTATACTATTTCGTTGTAAATAAACGATCTTATCGTAGCGTAGATCGATCGTGGTCTTGAAATTATCTAATAATGGAAACAGCAACCCTAGTCGCCATCTCCATATCTGGTTCACTTGTAAGCTTTACTGGGTACGCCTTATATACCGCTTTTGGGCAACCCTCTCAACAACTAAGAGATCCATTCGAGGAACACGGGGACTAGTTGAAATAATGAACCTCCCATATTGGGGGGCTCATTACTTCAATTGAGATAATGAAAAATCATTTCATCTTTTTAGTCGGAACCTTAGGCGGTTCTCGAAAAAAGATAGCGAAAAAAATGATCCCTAAAGTCGAGACTAACAGGAATGTATAAACCAATGCTTCCATAGATTCGATCGTGGTTTACAATTATAGCTTCCACACCTATTCATTTGGGATCATTTCCCAGATAAAGAAAGGGCAAGAGTCAAAGAAAAGGCGATGATGAAAATCAAGATTTCTCCAATCCCTTATGTCAAATCAAAAAAAAATCAAATAGAGGCGAAAGATACCAGAGCAATGTTGTATCAGACTACTTGTCTCTTTGTAGTTGGATCTCCAAGTTTTTGGAATGCCCCAAATTCCACTTGAGCATCCAAATCTGGGTCAATACCAGCAAAAACATCTCTGAACAAGGTTCTAGCGCCATGCCAAATGTGTCCGAAAAAGAAGAGCAAAGCAAACGTAGCATGTCCAAAAGTGAACCAACCTCTTGGACTGCTACGAAAAACACCATCGGATTTCAAAGTAGCACGATCTAATTCAAAAATTTCACCCAATTGGGCACGTCTAGCATATTTTTTCACAGTAGCGGGATCACTATAACTGACTCCATTGAGTTCGCCACCATAGAACTCAACAGTTACACCTACCTGTTCGACACTATACTTTGATTCTGCCCTTCTAAAAGGAACATCGGCTCTCACAATTCCGTCTCCGTCTACCAAAACTACTGGAAATGTTTCAAAAAAAGTAGGCATACGACGTACAAAAAGCTCATGCCCTTCTTTATCTCTAAAGATGGGGTGTCCTAACCATCCAACAGCTATTCCATCCCCGTTATCCATTGAGCCTGCTCTGAATAATCCCCCTTTCGCCGGATTATTACCGATGTAATCATAAAAAGCTAATTTTTCGGGAATTTTAGACCAAGCTTCCGACAAACTCAGATTTTCGGCTAGCCCGGCACCAACCCTTCGATATATTTCTTGCTGGAAGTATCCCTGATCCCACTGATAACGAGTGGGACCAAATAATTCGATCGGGGTAGTTGCTGAACCATACCACATAGTTCCAGCAACAACGAAAGCTGCAAAAAAGACAGCAGCGATACTACTGGAAAGGACCGTTTCAATATTGCCCATACGTAATCCTTTGTATAGACGTTGGGGCGGGCGGACACTAAGATGGAATAGACCCGCTAATATGCCCAATGTCCCCGCTGCAATATGATGAGAGGCTATTCCTCCCGGAACAAAAGGATCAAAACCTTCCGCGCCCCACGCTGGATTTACAGATTGTACTTTTCCGGTTAGGCCATAAGGATCGGATACCCATATTCCAGGACCATACAAGCCTGTTACATGAAATGCGCCAAACCCAAAGCAAGCCACCCCTGAGAGAAATAAATGAATTCCAAAGATCTTGGGCAAATCCAAAGAGGGTTTTCCCGTACGTTCATCACAGAATATTTCTAGGTCCCAATACACCCAATGCCAGATAGCTGCTAAGAAGCACAAGCCAGAAAACACAATATGTGCCCCGGCCACACCTTCGTAACTCCAAATACCCGGATTCGTTATAGTTCCTCCTGTGATACTCCAACCACCCCATGAATTGTTTATTCCTAAACGAGTCATGAAAGGGATAACGAACATACCTTGTCTCCACATTGGATCAAGAACGGGGTCAGAGGGATCAAAAACTGCTAATTCGTATAAAGCCATCGAACCGGCCCAACCAGAAACTAGAGCTGTATGCATTATATGGACAGAAAGCAACCGACCGGGATCATTCAATACGACGGTATGAACACGATACCAAGGTAAACCCATGGAAATACCCCTTTATCAAAGAAAAAATAGACACTATGTAACTTTATCGCATTGGAAAAGACTATGCTATGGACCTCACCTTTTCAGTGGATTATCCCGAAGCAAGGGTTAATATTTATTCCGTTCCGTTGGTAATAATTGAACAATTCTGTTCGTAGGAACAAAGAGAAGCAGATCTATTCTATACCCAATAAGTACCAATACGCAATGGGGGCTGGTCCCATTTTTTGTGAGCGAATGCATAGATACTTGTTCATCATTCAAACGATCCATTCGTAAGAATTATTCTTTATTCATTCTGTCTTCCTCCATGAACCTTCGAATCTATTGATAAAATACGATAAACGGCAATATTATGAAGACAATAAACCCGTTGTTACGTTTCCACATCAAAGTGAAGTATAGTACTTAACCTCTTTTTCTTTAATTTAATGCCCATTGGTGTTCCAAAAGTACCTTTTCGGAGTCCTGGAGAGGAAGATGCAGTTTGGGTTGACGTATAGTGCGACTTGTCAGACATATTGGGTCATATGGGATTTCCCCGTTCTCTCCCCCGATGGAGATATCCTCTCTTTCGCCCAAGAAAGATTGATTGAACCATCAATAATTCGGAGCGTGAAGTGCAATTAGATCAATTTATTGGGGGATCCATATTATCAATTAGAAGAATTTATGGTTGGCTTGGACCAATAAAATGAAGTATACAGGCTCCGTTCAGAAAATACCAAATTGGTAATCTATGTATGATTACCACTCGTATCATAAATGATTCCTTTATACCATATGAGTGATCTCATACTGCCAATCAATGGAGTAATATGATGAATACATCATATATTGGGCGGAAGACATGAAACGAATTGAAAAAAAAAAAAAAAAAGAAGTCGTAGCAAAAAGAAGTGGTACTGAGATTATTTGTCCTATATGTGCAAATAGAATTCGGGCAGATCTTTACCCGGAGTAGAGCATAAACCTAAAAGAATTGAAGAGGCCCATTCAGGAACAAGAAAATTACATCGTGATTTGGATCTCGATGAAACAATACATCAATGAGAGGTTAGTTCGATAAGTTCAGTGAATTCTAGGGAAGCAAGTCAAGTCAAAACTCATGTTTCTTGAAAAATGGAAGAAAAAGCCCCTTCGTTAGGAAAAACCCTGCTACGAAAAGAGAAAAGGGCTGGAATCGACACATTGATTCTTTTTTTGTTTCGCAATTTTTATTTTTTGAACCGTATGCATCCAAAGGTGCGTGTACGGTTCCTAAAGGATACAATTTTGTCCTAATCAACCGACTTTATCGAGAAAGATTACTTTTTTTAGGCCAAGAGGTTGATAGCGAGATCTCGAATCAACTTGTTGGTCTCATGGTATATCTCAGCATAGAGGATGATACCAGGGATCTTTATTTGTTTATAAACTCTCCCGGCGGATGGGTAATACCAGGAATATCTATTTATGATACTATGCAATTTGTGCCACCAGATGTGCATACAATATGCATGGGATTAGCCGCTTCAATGGGATCTTTCATCCTGGTCGGAGGAGAAATTACCAAACGTCTAGCATTCCCTCACGCTTGGCGCCAATGAGTTTTTTATTTGAGAGAAAAAGAAGACTATGCCTTCGCCATATGGAATATAAATAATAAGTAATAATAGCATGGCATTTCGAGTTCGATATGAGCAAACCATTCTCGTTTTTTCATAACATGAGATTATGTATCGAGATAGTAGTATGAAACAAAGGTTATTTCCGATTTGATCTTATGTATCGGGGTTCCATTTCAGCGTCACAAACCTTTTTGCTTCCACACCAGAAGTCTCTTTCCGATATTTATGTTATGAAAGAGTATGAAAAAAAAAAAGATTCTTTTTTCCTTATTTGATCGGATCAAAAAGAAACTTTGGGATTGCTGAATCTCAGACGAGATAAATATATAAAGCAACGGAACCATCATAGTATTTTTTGACTCCTACGAAAGGAAGGATGGTAAATGGATCATTCAACGATCTGGGTCTGATGGATTCTATTTGTCTCTTTCTTTGATGGAAGGGAAAAAGAAATTCCATTGCAGAGCCGTATGCAATGCACAAAAGATGCCTGTACGGTTGTTCAATTCTATCTTTTTCTTCTTGTTTGTTATTCTTTATCCCTTCCTTTCGCCCGATCATGCGAGATATAGGAATCGTTTATTATGTTATATCATCAGGGTTATGATCCACCAACCTGCTAGTTCTTTTTATGAGGCACCCACAGGAGAATTTATCCTGGAAGCGGAAGAACTACTGAAACTCCGCGAAATCCTCACAAGGGTTTATGTACAAAGAACGGGCAATCCTTTATGGGTTGTATCCGAAGACATGGAAAGAGATGTTTTTATGTCAGCAGCAGAAGCCCAAGCTCATGGCATTGTTGATCTTGTAGCGGTCGAAAATACCGGGGATTTCGCATAAATCCGTGATTCCATTTCGAATCATAATTCGAATGAACCGTGATTTGATCTTTTATCTTCTTACCCGGGTAAAATAAAATAGTAAATGGAAGTAATTCATAATCATCCGGTTAGGATCGATCTAAACCAGCCCATTCTGTATACGATTCAGCATGCCAACCATTAAACAACTTATTAGAAACACAAGACAGCCAATCAGAAATGTCACGAAATCCCCAGCTCTTCGAGGATGTCCTCAGCGTCGAGGAACATGTACTAGGGTGTATGTGCGACTCGTTCAGATCATGAGCTAGAACAAATGAGACGATTTTTCCAGTCTCAATGACCAGTACCAATGAATGGGATAGAATGGAAGAACTCCATTCACTATCTAAAAATAAAGATCTATCATATACCTCTATTGTGTATGGAATTTATGGTTTCCATTGGTGCAAATCCAATCACCTCGATTTGAGATGAAAAGCAATTCTCCATTGGTAGCAAATGGTTATCCATTAAGCGGGGGAAATGGTATTTAAGAAGCAGAAAGATTATGCTCCTACTCTTGCAAGAACGGACTAACAGGGTCAGCTACCTAGCCAACCTTCATACTTAAATGCCGTCACTGTATGAATAGATCTCATTGTGAAAAGACCTATTACTGGACAATTCATGGGTAGAGCCAAAGAGTGTGAACTGTACAAGTTACCAATAACATTGATTAAATGAGGGAAGGGGCTCCGGTGTATAGAGAGGGCCTCACCGTTTAAGAAGTAACCATAGAAACGATGGAAGCCACTATTTATTTATTTATCCATTTACATTTACTACCTATTTATTTTATACCTATTTTATACCAAATATCGGTAAAATTTCTTATTTTGAGGTGAAATAAATGCCTGGAAGAAATAAAAATCGTGGTTGGGAAGGTCATAGTAGCAAAAGCCATTGGAATTTTTATTTTATACATCGGAAGAATCCGTTTTGTTATTAATAAACCAGGAGAGGGGAAAAGAATGACTGAAAGAAAAGAAATCGATTAGTTATTCATCAAAGTTTAATTTGATTCAATGACCAGAGTTAGACGAGGATATATAGCTCGGAGACGTCGAACAAAAATTCGTTTATTTGCATCAACCTTTCGAGGGGCCCATTCAAGACTTACTCGAACTACTACTCAACAGAAAATGAGAGCTTTGGTGTCCTCTCATCGGGATAGAGGCAGGCGAAAGAGAGATTTTCGTCGTTTGTGGATCACTCGGATAAATGCAGTAACTCGTGAGAATAGGGTATCCTATAGTTATAGTCGATTAATACATGATCTGTACAAGAGGCAGTTGCTTCTTAATCGTAAAATACCTGCACAAATAGCTATATCAAATAGGAATTGTCTTTACATGATTTCCAATGAGATCATCAAATAAGGAGATTGGAAGGAATTCACCGGAATGATTTAAACGGAGTTCCCCGGAGAATGACCTCCGGGAAGGTAGAGTAGAAATTAATATGATAAGATAAGTAGTAGGAATGAACGAACACGTTTCAAAAAAAAAAGATTTCTTCTTCTCCCATTCTTTTTTTTATTCTATTACGACGCAACAATAAAATCTCTCGGCTTTTTCGAACAAAAGATCAATCAATCTGATTTTTAATTCCAATTAGAGTTGTTTTGATTCAATTGAGGAGTAGGCCCTATTTATTTCTGGTTCTAGGACCAGTAGTTCTAGGGATCGACTCGGTTTTCTCAAATTGTTTCTCATTATTAAGAAAAGGTAACGAAGATAAAATACGAGCTTGTTTTATAGCAATAGTAATTAATCGTTGTTGTTTCAAGGTCAATCTATTCACTCGTCTAGATAATATTTTTCCCTGTTCACTAATAAATTGACTAATTAAACTCATGTTTCTATAATCAATTCGATCCCCCGATCCAATTGGGGGCAAACGCCTACGAAAAGATCGCTTGGATTTACGAAAGAGTCGCTTGGATTTATCCATGGTTTATTCCTTATCTCTAAAATCCCATTTCTTCATTCATTTCGGATCCGACCGAAATAGGACTTGATTTGTTTATATATATATAATTTCTTCCTGTTCCTTGGAAGGATGGTACACGTGTTCCGTTCGATCTATTTCTTTATCTCCCCATGAATCGTATGCTTGTAACAATAAGGACAGAATTTTCTCAATTCCAATCGACTAGGTGTATTGTGTCGATTCTTTTGAGTAATATATCTGGAAGTGCCTCGCGATTCTTTATTAAAATCATTTCGGACACAACCGGTACATTGCAAAATAACTATTCCTCTGACATCTTTACCCTTGGCCATGAACCTCCTTTGGATTCACTCAATTCTTCTATTTTCGATCCGAACCGAAGAAGAAGAAAGGAACGAAAAATAAATAGAAAATAGGTTGCTAACTCGAAATACAATTATGAAAGATTTCGTTGCAATCATGCAATCAATAAAGTAATAAAATCATAAGTAATACAATTATTTCTAACTATTCATTATTCCTAATCCCAGCATTTCATTTACTATCTTATATGATCTCGAACAGCCTGCCCTAGAGCCCCATTTCTATTTCTGTTCTACCTCTATTAATTCTATCCTGAACCCGAGTTTGACTGAGGTTCAATCCACTTTTATTCTTTCTCTTTCCTTCCTATCCTAAAGAACTGAAAAAAAAAAAAGGGGGGGGGGGTTGGTCACAGAGAATTTATTGTATCTCTAATCTTCTTCATTCATCCATTCCCATATCAATAACTAGAATGAAAAAAAGGGGAATACCAACGCATCTGGGAATAAACGATTGATCTCTATCAATAGACCTGCTAAAGACCCAAACCATAGAGTAGTTAGCACAGGTGCCACGGAGAGATATGTTTTTATATCTCGCATTGAAAATCCTCCTTCTTTATTGGAATACATATATGATCAGATGCATATGTAGTTAAAGATCACTTGTATTTGTACGCGGAATCTCGAACTAAAATGGATATGTACAATGATCCGGTAGATGAGATCCACTTGTACCTAAAACAGAAAAAGATGACCCCCTCTTCCTGAGCATTACCAATAAATATTAATTCTTTTATACGTTAGGTTTCATATGTATATAATTCTTTTATTATATGAGATATGAGACCAAAAAGAAGGAATGGCAAGAGAAATTGTATATAGATAGAGGAAATAACGATGTGGAAAACAAGACAGGGATTCTCTACAATGACACTGTACAACAATTAAAAGGGATGTAGCGCAGCTTGGTAGCGCGTTTGTTTTGGGTACAAAATGTCACGGGTTCAAATCCTGTCATCCCTACCTATTATTTTTCCTATGGCCAGTAACGAGGGGTCAATTGAGATTGATGAAAATTGGACATAATCTTTTATTTTATGATACTATATGCAATGCATGCAAAATGTATTGGGGGTACAAAAAGAATCCTTTTCTTGACAGTCGTATCTGCTGTCATAAGAAAGCGCTCTTAGTTCAGTTCGGTAGAACGTGGGTCTCCAAAACCCGATGTCGTAGGTTCAAATCCTACAGAGCGTGATTCTGTTCTTGTAATGTCGAATCACAATAAAACAACTTCACTAACTTGAACTGCAACCTGAATTTGACCCCCTGCAGATTAAGGAGGAGGTCAATCAAAAAAAAAAAAGATGTTACTCAATCAAAGGTCCAACTGATCACCGCGTCTGTATTGTAAATATGCAGTTACGAATAATCCAGCCAAAGTAATAGGAATTAGACCTAAGACGATTCCAAATAGAAAAACTTCAATCATTTCAATTTATTTGAAAGAGGAGAAAAAGAGAGGTAATATCTATCCCTAAATATTAATCCCAATCTCTCATGAATCTCAATGACCAAGAATTGGAAATTGGCGCGGAAGGAACTATAGAATACCTGGAATCTCATAGAAATATTCATTTTTAT